ATTGGAGTGCCTGATTAAAGGATAATTTTGATAGAATTAATAATGTGTGTCAAGCCTCACCTCCACTACTTGTATCTAATAGAATTAAACTATTTCCTTAAGTATCAAAAACTCATATACATCATATACTAAAATACATAAAGATAAGCTAATAAAGCTAGTGGGTTCATACCTCATTTATGAAAGTTACAATCTTTCTCTTTTTAATCTTTAATTTTTATAAAATTTTATTTAGAATAACCTTAATAATTGGATCCCTAATTGCTATTTCTTCATATTCATGACTAAGAATATGAATAGGTTTAGAAATTAATCTTCTTTCAATTATCCCCCTATTGAAAGATAAAAATAATATTTACCCCGCTGAAGCTGCTCTCAAATATTTCATTACCCAAACTCTAGCCTCTATAATTCTTCTCCTTTCAATTCTATTATCCCTAAATATTCAAGAATTTTGACCTGAAACTTTAACTTTCTTAAATATAATTATAAATTCTGCTTTATTAACAAAAGTTGGAGCCGCCCCCTTTCATTCCTGATTCCCCGAGGTTCTTGAAGGCTTAAACTGAATTAATAGACTATTAATACTAACTTGACAAAAAATTGCCCCCATAGTATTAATTTTTTATAATTGTAAACTAAGAAGATTTTTTCTGTCAATCATTCTAATTTCAACAATTGTGAGAGGTATTCTAGGTCTAAATCAAATTAGATTACGAAAAATCTTAGCTTATTCTTCTATTAACCATATAAGATGAATGTTAGCCAGTATATTAAATTCCCAATATATCTGACTAATCTATTTTATCATTTATAGGATTATTTCATTAAATATTATCCTCATTCTTCGATTAAAACAAATTTTTTACCTCCATCAATTATTTAATTCTCTAAATTCTTCTAAACTAATCAAATTTTCCTTCATACTAAACTTCTTTTCCTTAGGAGGTTTACCCCCCTTCTTAGGTTTCTTCCCCAAATGATTAGTAGTAAATAACCTCATTCAACAAAAATTTTTCCTCCTAAGATTTTTATTGATTGTATTTACCTTAATCACTTTATTCTTTTACTTACGAATTACCTTTACAGCCTTAGTTATTAACAGAAGAGAAACCTTAATTTTTTCCCCTAAAAAAATAAATTTCTTTATTTTCCTGTTCAATTTCATTTCATTATCTGGATTACTAGTAAGAACCTTAGTTTTTAATTATATCTAAGGATTTAAGTTAGGCAAACTATCAACCTTCAAAGTTGAAATCAGAGTTATTATTCTAAGCCTTAGATTAAACAATCACCTTTAAATTTGCAATTTAAAATCATTAATGACTATAAGACCTGGTAAAAGAAATAATCATTTCGTACGTAAATTTACAGTTTACAGCTTAACCTCAGCCATTTTACCGAAAAAATGATTATTTTCAACAAACCATAAAGACATTGGGACTTTATATTTTCTTTTCGGAGCATGAGCAGGAATATTAGGAACTTCATTAAGATTACTAATTCGAACAGAATTAGGTACCCCAGGATCTTTAATTGGAGATGACCAAATTTATAATGTAATTGTAACAGCCCATGCTTTTGTCATAATTTTCTTTATAGTTATACCTATTATAATTGGTGGATTTGGAAATTGACTAGTACCCCTAATGCTAGGAGCCCCCGATATAGCCTTTCCACGAATAAATAATATAAGATTTTGATTATTACCCCCATCATTATCTTTGTTGATTATAAGAAGAATTGTAGAAAATGGAGCAGGAACAGGATGAACAGTTTACCCCCCCTTAGCTGCTAATATTGCTCACAGTGGTTCTTCTGTTGACTTAGCCATTTTTAGCTTACACTTAGCCGGAATTTCCTCTATTCTAGGCGCAGCTAACTTTATTACTACTGTTATAAATATACGACCCTCAGGAATAACTATAGATCGTCTTCCCCTATTTGTATGAGCCGTTCAAATTACTGCAATTCTTCTTTTATTATCATTACCAGTATTAGCTGGAGGAATTACTATACTATTAACTGACCGAAATCTAAATACCTCCTTTTTTGACCCCGCAGGAGGAGGAGATCCAATTCTCTATCAACATTTATTTTGATTTTTTGGTCACCCTGAAGTTTATATTTTAATTCTCCCAGGATTCGGAATAATTTCTCATATCATTAGCCAAGAAAGAGGGAAAAAAGAAGCCTTTGGAACTTTAGGTATAATTTATGCAATAATAGCAATTGGCCTATTAGGTTTCGTAGTTTGAGCACATCATATATTTACTGTCGGAATAGATGTCGATACTCGAGCATATTTTACTTCAGCTACAATAATTATTGCAGTTCCAACAGGAATTAAAGTATTCAGATGATTAGCAACTTACCATGGAACACAATTAATGTATAGTCCTGTCTCCTTATGAACTTTAGGATTTGTTTTCCTATTCACAGTAGGAGGATTAACAGGTGTTGTTTTAGCTAATTCATCCATTGATATTATTTTACATGACACATACTACGTAGTTGCTCATTTTCACTATGTACTTTCAATAGGTGCAGTTTTCGCTATTATAGCTGGTATTGTTCAATGATTTCCTCTTTTTACAGGCTTAACTTTAAACAATAAATTCTTAAAAATTCAATTCCTAGTTATATTTATTGGAGTAAATGCAACTTTTTTCCCCCAACATTTTCTTGGACTTAGAGGTATACCTCGTCGATATTCTGATTACCCAGATGCTTTCACCCTATGAAATATAGTTTCCTCAATCGGTTCTCTTATCTCCCTAATAAGAGTAACCCTCCTTATTTATATTTTCTGAGAAAGTCTAGCTGTCCATCGAAAAGCTCTTTCAACTTTAAGAATAGTTACTTCAATTGAATGACTACAACATCTGCCTCCTGCCGAACATAGATACTCAGAACTTCCAATTTTAACAAGAAATTTCTGGAATGGCAGAATAGTGCATTGGATTTAAACCCCAAATATGAAGTTTAACCTTTTTTTAGAAATTGCTACATGAAAAACTCTTTTATTACAAGATAGAGCCTCTCCTTTAATGGAACAACTTTCCTTCTTTCATGATCACACTCTTATAATTTTAGTAATTATTACTGTTCTTGTTGGACAATTAATAATTACTCTATTTTTCAATACATTCTCTCATCGATATCTTTTAGAAAGACAAAGAATTGAAATTATTTGAACAGTTCTTCCTGCAGTAACTTTAATTTTTATTGCCTTACCCTCTCTTCGATTAATCTATATTTTAGATGAAGTTAATAATCCCTCTCTTACAATTAAAGCTATTGGACACCAATGATATTGATCCTATGAATATACTGATTTTAAAAATATTGAATTTGACTCTTACATATTACCAACTAATTCTTTAGCCCCCTTTCATTTCCGTCTTTTAGATGTTGATAATCGAACTATCTTACCCTATGAATCCCAAATTCGTTTACTTGTAACTGCTACAGATGTTATTCATTCATGAACAATTCCTTCTCTTGGAGTAAAAATTGATGCAACTCCTGGACGTTTAAATCAAGTTAGATTTTCTACTAATCGAACCGGACTCTTCTATGGACAATGTTCAGAAATTTGTGGAGCAAACCATAGTTTTATACCAATTGTAATTGAAAGAATTTCTCCTAAATATTTTATTAAATGAATTTACAAAATAATTGAAAATTCATTAGGTGGCTGAAAGTAAGCAATGGAATTTTAAACCATCCTATAGTAAATAACACCTACTTCTAATGAAAAATTTAGTTAAACTATAACATTAGCTTGTCAAGCTAAAATTATTATTAAAAAATAATAATTTTTAATTCCTCAAATATCACCAATTAGATGATTAACTTTATTAATCTTTTTCTTAATAATCTTTTTTATTTTTAATATTATAAATTATTATATTTTTAATTATAATATTAAAATACAACAAAAAAGTAAAAAATTAACTTTATTTAACTGAAAATGATAGCAAACTTATTTTCTTCCTTTGACCCTAGAACAAATTTTAATTTATCATTAAACTGACTAAGAACAATTATTGGTCTATTTATTATTCCTTCATCTTTCTGATTAATTCCCTCTCGATTAAATTTAATTTGAACAAAAATCATTATAACTCTTCATAAAGAATTTAAAATCTTAATTGGTTATAATAAAACTCAAGGAAGAACATTAATTTTTATTTCTTTATTTTCTTTAATTCTTTTTAATAATTTCTTAGGACTTTTCCCCTACATTTTTACTAGAACGAGACATATAACTCTTACACTATCATTAGCTCTACCTTTATGATTAAGTTTTATAATTTATGGATGAATTAATAATACTATCCACATATTTGCTCATCTAGTTCCCCAAGGAACTCCCCCTATTCTTATACCCTTTATAGTTTGTATTGAAACTATTAGAAATATTATTCGTCCAGGAACATTAGCTATTCGACTTTCAGCAAATATAATTGCTGGCCATCTATTAATAACTCTTTTAGGAAATACAGGTCCTATATTAAATTTAGTAATAGTTAATTTTCTAATTTTTACCCAAATTCTTCTCCTAGTTTTAGAAACAGCTGTTTCCATTATTCAATCTTATGTATTTGCTATTTTAAGAACTTTATATTCAAGAGAAGTTAACTAATGAGAGCATTAAAAAATCATCCTTTTCATCTTGTAGATCCTAGACCTTGACCCCTTCTTGGAGCTTTAGGAGCTTTAACTACTATAACTGGACTAATTAAATGATTTCATTTTTATGAAAGAGATCTTTTCTTTCTTGGAATCACTATTACATTATTAGTTATATATCAATGATGACGAGATGTAGTACGAGAAAGAACATTCCAAGGATTACATACATATAATGTAACTATAGGAATACGTTGAGGAATAATTCTTTTTATTACTTCAGAAGTATTTTTCTTTATCAGATTCTTTTGAGGTTTCTTTCATAATTCTTTATCACCAAGAATTGAACTTGGAATAATTTGACCTCCTAAAGGTATCCAAACCTTCAATCCCTTAGAAATTCCTTTACTAAATACGTTAATTTTATTAACCTCTGGCTTAACTGTAACTTGAGCACATCATAGATTAATAGAAAATAATTATAATCAAGCACTTCAAGGTTTAATCCTTACTGTAACTCTAGGTATTTATTTCACTATCTTACAAGCATATGAATACATTGAAGCTCCCTTTTCTATCGCAGATAGAGTTTACGGCTCATCATTCTTTATAGCAACAGGATTCCACGGACTTCATGTTATTATTGGAACTACATTTTTATTAGTTTGTTTAATCCGACATTGACTTGGCCATTTTTCTTCTATTCATCATTTTGGATTTGAGGCTGCAGCTTGATATTGACATTTCGTAGATGTAGTTTGAATATTCCTATACATTTCTATCTACTGATGAGGTAGATATTTATATAATATAAAAATTATATTTGACTTCCAATCAAAAAATCTAGTAACCTAGTATAAATAATCAAAATTATTCTTTACCTATCTTGTTTAATTCTTATAATTAATTTAATATTAATTATTATTTTAAACTTAATTTCAAAAAAAAACTTTGCTGATCGAGAAAAAAGATCCCCCTTTGAATGTGGATTTGATCCTAAAAGATCTGCTCGTATACCTTTTTCCTTACAATTCTTCTTAATTGCCGTAATTTTTTTAATTTTCGATGTAGAAATTACACTTCTTTTTCCCCTAATTTTAACCTTAAAAATTTCTAACATCCTAAGATACTCAATAATCTCACTATTTTTTATCTTAATTCTTCTGTTAGGTTTATATCATGAATGAAATCAAGGCGCCCTGGATTGATCTTTTTAGGATAATAGTTAATTATAACATTTAATTTGCATTTAAAAATTATTGATATTCAATTTATCTTTAATAAGAAGCAAATTTTGCATTTAGTTTCGACCTAAAAGTTTGATGATAAACATCCTTATTTTAATTGAAACCAAAATAGAGGTTTATCACTGTTAATGATATTAATGGGCCAAAATCCCCAATTAAAGAAATATGTAATTCAAGACTAGGCTTCTAACTTAAATCTTAAGCGATGAAATTTCGTTTATATTTCTATTTATATAGTTTAATAAAAACCTTACATTTTCACTGTAAAATTAGAATAACTTCTTATAAATTACTTAAAAATATAACTATTTCCCTAACATCTTCAATGTCACACTCTATATAAGCTATTTAAGTAAAAAATACTAATAATATACTAATTCAAAAAATTATTAATATAAAATAAATTTTTAAATGATTAATTGATAAAAGTTGTAAAAATTGAGAAATAAATTGTAAAAATTTTGATAAATTCTGACCCCCATAATATTCAAATCAACCTTGATCAAAAGATTTTCTATAAACTCAACCTAAACTATTTGCATAAAAATTTACCCCTAAAGTTGAAATAATAGGTATATTCCACATAGAAGCTAAAAAAGTTCTAAAAGTTAAAGAATAAAGTGACTTAACAGAATAATTAATTTTAAATTTTGCTAGCTCATAACCTAAAAATATTCCTATTATTACTATAATTAAAGTTATTCATTTCATTAAAAATGGTAAACAAATAAAATATGGAGTAGAAAATATTAATCAACTTAATATTCTCCCCCTAATTACTACAAATAAAATTAATCCCCTTATTCCTCGAACTATTCTAGAAGAATCTTCAAATAAACTTCTTAACCTAATATTATTTAAATTACCCACAAATCTATAATAGACCAAACGAAATCTATATCTTACAGTTAAACCAATAGAAATATAAAACAATAAATAAATTAAAACATTTAATACAGATAATGATATAATTTCAACAATTAAATCTTTAGAATAAAACCCAGAAAAAAACGGTAAACCACATAAAGAAAAATTACAAATATTAAAAAAAGTACAAACTAAAGGTATTTGATTAATTAAATTTCCCATATAACGAATATCCTGACAATTTCCTATACTATGAATAATAGCTCCAGCACATATAAAAAGTAAAGCTTTAAATAATGCATGTGTTAAAAGATGAAAAAAAGCTAACTCATGTCTTCCTAAAGCTAAAATTCTTATTATTAAACCTAGTTGTCTTAAAGTAGAAAGAGCAATAATTTTTTTTAAATCGAATTCAAAATTTGCCCCTAAACCAGCCATAAATATTGTTAATCTTGCAATCAACAAAAATATTATTTTCAGAGAATCAGAAAAAACAAAATTAAAACGAATTAATAAATAAACCCCTGCTGTTACTAAAGTTGAAGAATGAACTAAAGAAGATACAGGAGTAGGAGCTGCTATTGCTGCCGGTAATCAAGACCTAAAAGGAATTTGGGCTCTTTTAGTTATTGCAGCAATAACTACTAAAAAAGAAATTAATTCTATAATTTTATCTTCCTTAAGAAAATCTAAATAATAAATAAATCTTCAACTTCCAAAATTTAATATTCAAGAAATTGATAATAATAAAGCAACATCCCCGACTCGATTTATCAAAGCAGTTAACATACCAGCATTATAACTTTTTATATTTTGATAATAAATTACTAAACAATAAGAAACTAACCCTAATCCGTCTCATCCTAATAAAATAGAAATTAAATTTGGTCTAATAATTAATAATATCATAGATAAAACAAATATTACTACTAATAAAATAAATCGTTTTAAATTTATATCTCCATGTATATATTCATCTCTATATAAAATAACTATAGAAGAAATAAACAAAACAAATCTTATAAATAACAAAGACATTCAATCTAATAAAATTACTATTTTAAATCTCCTTCTATTTAATCTAATTAAACTATATTCTAAAATAAAACTATAATCTAAAACTATCAAATTTACACTAAAAATAAAACTCCTGATTGAAAAAATTAAAAATAAAATAAAAAAAAAATTACAAGTCCAAAAAATTATTCAAAATAAACACTATATCTCTGACTCCACAAATCAATATTTTTCTTAAACTATTTGAATAAATTCATAATGAAAAAATCTCTCTTTTAAAAATTAGAATATTCAAAGGAAACCAATGTAAAAATAATAATAAATATTCACGAAAAAATCCCATTCTTAAAGAATAAATTCCAGAATAAAAAGTTCCATGTTGTGAAAACCTATATAAAAATAAAGAATAGGCTCCTCTAAAAAAAGAAATACCAGCCAATATAATCATTAATACTCAATGATAACCAACTAAACTATTAATTAATATAATTTCACCTAATAAATTTAATGACGGTGGCGCAGCTATATTTCTTACCCTTAATAAAAATCATCATAAAGATAATCTTGGAATTAAATTTATTATACCTTTATTTAAATAAAGTCTACGACTATTAATACGTTCATAAGAAATATTTGCTAAACAAAATATTCCAGATGAACATAATCCATGAGCCAATATTATAACTAAAGAACCTCATAATCCTCAAGAATTTAAAGTTATAATTCCTCCCATTACTAATCCTATATGTGCTACAGAAGAATAAGCAATTAACGACTTTATATCTCTTTGACGCAAACAAAGTAAAGAAACAAATAAACCCCCAACTAACCTAATAGTAATAAAAACAAAATTTACCTTTATCCCAATAGTCAAAAAAAGCTTAAATAATCGTATTATACCATATCCGCCTAATTTTAACATAATTCCAGCTAAAATTATAGATCCTGAAACAGGTGCCTCTACATGAGCCTTAGGTAACCATAAATGAACAAAAAATATTGGTATCTTAACAAAAAAAACAAAATTCATACATAAATATATAAATAAATTATTAATATCAATATTTATAAAATAAAAATCTAACCTAAAATATTTCTCATAATAATAAAAAATAGAAACTATTATAGGTAGAGAGACTAATAAAGTATAAAATAACAAATAAATACCTGCCTCAATTCGCTCAGGTTGATAACCCCAACCAATAATTAAAATTAATGTAGGAATTAATCTAATCTCAAAAAATAAATAAAATAAAAATAAGTTTATAGAAGAAAAAGCTACATATAAAGAAATTATTAAATTAACTATTACAAATAAAAATAAATTTTCATAATTTTTAAATTTTAAAATCTTTTCTCTAGCTAAAATTATTAACCCACAAATTCAAAATCTCAATAAAATTAAACTAAAAGATAATAAATCATTTCCTAATTCATAGGAAATACTCCCCCATATTAAACTAAAAGAAATATTTCCCAAATAAACAAAACTTAAAATAAAAAATATATACTGAATTAATCAATATTTTCTTCAAAAACATAAAGGAATCAATATAATTAAACTAATTAAAAATTTTATCATAACGAAGAAAAAGATAAAATATAATCATTCCCATGACTACGAATTATTAAAACTAAAACTGATAAACCTAAAGCACCCTCGCAAACTCTTATAGTTAAAAAAATTATAGAAAAAAAATATTCGTAATCTAATTCTGATAAATAAATTATCAAATTAAAATATAAAGAAACAACTATAAATTCAATTCTTAACAACATAATCAATATATGTTTACGTTTTAAAGTAAAAGCCATTATTCCTGAAAGTCTAAGAATAACTGATAAACAAATATAAATTAACATTAGTCTTAATAATTTAATTAAAATATTGGTCTTGTAAACCAAAAATAAGATTTTATCTTTTAAAACATCAGAAAAAGAAATATTTCTCTATCTTTAATCTCCAAAATTAATATTTTAATAAACTATTTCCTGAAATTACTATTATATTCTCTTTATTTTTAATTTTCTTAGCATTAGCTTTAATATTTATAAATCATCCCCTATCTTTTGGGCTCATTTTATTACTACAAACAATCACAGTAGCTTTACTTACAGGATTAATAAATTATAATTTCTGATACTCTTATATTCTTTTCTTAATTATAATCGGTGGAATATTAATTCTTTTTATTTATATAACCAGAATTGCATCAAATGAAAAATTTAGATTTTCTAATAAATTAATAATTTTAGCTATTATTATTTTAATCATTAGAACATTAACAATTATACTTGATTCCTTTTTTATAAATTTAATTTCAATAAATGATCTAATTAACCAAATATATACATTAAACTATAAAACTTCTTTTAACAAAATCATATTTTGACCTATAAATATAATTTTCTATTTAATAATTTCTTATTTACTAATTACTCTGATTATAGTAGTAAAAATTACTAAAACTCAAAGAGGACCTCTACGACAAAAAAACTAATGAAAATACCAATTCGAAAAACTTCTCCAATTATTAAAATTATGAATAACTCATTAATTGATTTACCTACACCATCCAATATTTCTACACTATGAAACTTTGGATCATTACTAGGACTTTGTTTAGGAATCCAAATTATTACAGGTTTATTTTTAGCTATACATTATTGCCCTAATATTGAATTAGCCTTCAATAGAGTAGCCCATATTTGCCGAAATGTAAATTATGGATGACTAATTCGAACACTTCATGCCAATGGAGCATCTTTTTTCTTTATTTGTCTTTATATTCATATTGGACGAGGAATTTACTATAGATCTTATAATCTAACAGAAACATGAATAATTGGAGTAACAATTTTCTTTATTGTTATAGGGACAGCATTCTTAGGATATGTTCTACCTTGAGGACAAATATCTTTTTGAGGGGCAACAGTTATTACTAATTTAGTCTCAGCTATTCCTTATTTAGGAACTACAATTGTTCAATGAATTTGAGGGGGATTTGCAGTTGATAATGCTACATTAACCCGATTTTTCACTTTCCACTTTCTATTTCCCTTTATTGTAACTGCATTAGTAATTATTCACTTATTATTTCTTCATCAAACAGGATCAAATAACCCATTAGGAACCAACAGAAATATTGATAAACTATCATTTCATCCTTATTTTACTTTAAAAGATATTCTAGGATTTTTAATTATAAGAATATGTCTTCTTTCTCTAACCTTAATCAATCCTTACTTACTAGGAGACCCAGATAATTTTATTCCAGCTAATCCTCTAGTTACTCCTATTCATATTCAACCTGAATGATACTTCTTATTTGCCTATGCAATTTTACGTTCAATTCCCAATAAATTAGGTGGAGTAATAGCTCTAGTTATATCAATTGCTGTCCTCTATATCCTTCCTTTTACAACAAAAAAAAAAATTTCTAGAACTCAATTTTATCCCCTAAATAAAATTTTATTTTGATCTCTATTTACAATCGTAATTTTATTAACATGAATTGGTGCTCGACCAGTTGAAGACCCCTATATTCTAATTGGCCAAATTTTAACTGTAACTTATTTCTCATATTTTATTATTAATCCCTGAGTAGCTTCCTTACAAGATAAAATTCTTTACAAATATTAACTAGTTAATGAGCTTGAATAAGCATATATTTTGAAAATATAAGATAGAAAAATAAATTTTCTATTAACTTAATTTACTAAAATTAATTAACTAAGCTAGCTGCGCAACCATAAATATTCTTACCCCTAAACAAAAACTTAAATAATTTAAAGCTACGGGTAAATAACTTTTCCAAGCTAAGTATATTAATTTATCATACCGAAAACGAGGTAAAGTTCCTCGAACTCAAATTCATAAAAATCTTATACCCCCAACTTTAAAATAAAAAAATCAATCTATTAAATTTCCACCTAAAAATAATATTCTACTCAAAAATCTCATATATAAAATTCTAGAATACTCAGCCAAAAAAATTATTGCAAATCTCCCTCTTCTATATTCAACATTAAACCCCGAAACTAACTCCGATTCCCCCTCAGCAAAATCAAAAGGAGTCCGATTTGTTTCTGCCAATCTAGAAACAAATCACATTAAACTCAAAGGTATTAAAAATACCAATATTCAAATAAACTTTTGATATTTTATCAAATCTAAAATTCTAAAACCTATAACTAAAAATAAAAAAGATAATAAAATTAAAGCCAACCTCACTTCATAAGAAATAGTTTGAGCTACAGCTCGCAAACTCCCTAACAATGCATAATTAGAATTAGATGATCACCCTGCCAATATTACTGTGTATACCCTTAACCTAGAAACACAAAGAAAATATAACAAAGATAAATTAAATCTAACACTTACTGTCAAAAAAGGAATTCTCAATCATAATATCAAAGATAAAAATAAATTTATGATTGGAGAAATATAATACAAATTAAAATTAGCCATAAAAGGATAAGTTTGTTCTTTAGTAAATAATTTAATAGCATCTCTAAACGGTTGGACTAACCCCAAAAATCCAACCTTGTTAGGCCCCTTACGAATCTGAATATAACCTAAAACCTTTCGTTCTAACAAAGTTAAAAATGCTACACCTACTAAAACACTAACAACCAAAATGACTCTAGAAACAAAAATTATAAGTAAATCTAAAAACACCAAGTATTACTTGTAATTTAATTTACATATAAAGATTCTAAATCAATTGCACTATTCTGCCAAAATAATACTGGCATTCGTGAATAAAACAATTTACTACATATTTGGTCCTTTCGTACTAAAATATGTAAATCCTTTAAAGATAGAAACCAACCTGGCTCACACCGGTTTAAACTCAGATCATGTAAAATTTTAAAGGTCGAACAGACCTAAACTGTTTAGCCTCTACACCAAAACTTAATTTTAATCCAACATCGAGGTCGCAATCTCTCCTTTCGATTTGAACTCTCAAAAAAAATTACGCTGTTATCCCTAAGGTAATTTAATCTTTTAATCATAAACAATGGATCAAGCACTCATAAATCAATGTATCGATTTAAAAAAAGTTTATCAAATTTTTCAATCACCCCAATCAAATAATTCTAAAACTACAAAATCAAAATACAAAAAATTTAAAGCCCAAAAATTATAAAACTCTATAGGGTCTTCTCGTCTTTCAAAAAAATTTAAGCTTTTTTACTTAAAAATAAAATTCATTTAAGCTAAACTAGAGACAGCTATTTTCTCATCCGACCATTCATTCTAGCTTTCAATTAAAAAACTAATGATTATGCTACCTTAGCACGGTCAAGTTACCGCGGCCTTTAAAATCCTCAGTGGGCAGGCCAGACCTTAAATTTTAAACAAAAGGCCATGTTTTTAATAAACAGGTAGAAAATTTTTTGCCGAATTCCTTTAATTTATCTCCCCTTATAAATTAAACTCAACAACATAAAATTACTAATCCCATCATAATTACCCATCAATCAAAATTCAAGATCTCAATTTAATAAAATATATAAAAATTATATAAATATTATTCCCCCTAAAATCAATTATAACATTATTACATAAGTAGACACTTCTAATCCTATAATTTTTTCTATAATATTTAAAATTTATATATATTTTCTTTAAAGCTCATCCCCTAAAAAATTACTTATTTTTAACATTAAACCCCCAAATTGAATAAATATTAAAAATAAAAAAATTTAATTTCTTTCTTAAATAACTAGATATATCAAAAACGAATAACGTTTCATTACTAAAATTATATTTTAAATATTTATTTTACAATAAAATATTTATAATCTTAGCTCTTTTGAATTCGAGAAAACACATTCTTTATACTAATTAATAAACCCTGATACACAAGGTACAAATACAAAATTCTTCTTTTACCCCTAAAAAGAATTCTTTTGCAATACTAATTAACTATAACTCCCTTAATTTTCTCATTTTATTACTAAAATAAAAATTTATTTTTTACCCCTAAAAAACTAAATCATTTAGTAATCCCCTTCAATTCTCTCAAGTTAAACTGAATTTAACAGTTATCATTTTAATGTAAATAAAATACTTATAACAAGCTCTAACTTGACCATTCTAGGTACACTTTCCAGTAAACCTACTTTGTTACGACTTATTTCACTTTAAGGTGAAAGCGACGGGCGATATGTACATATTTTAGAGCTAAAATCATTTTAAAAATTTAAATAAAATTACTTTCAAATCCAAATTCATCTAAATTTTCAATTTAACAATCGCTAATTAAAATAAATGTAACCCATTTCTTCTTCCTTATAAGCTATACCTTGATCTGAATTTAATTAAAAAATAATTATTGAATATTAAAATTCTTTTAAAACATTCAAACTACGACGATATACAAACTAATAAAAAAAGTATATAAAATCGTGGACTATCGATTATAGAACAGGTTCCTCTGAATAGACTAAAAAACCGCCAAATTTTTTAATTTTCGAGACTTTAACTATTAATAATCTAGCTAAATTTTACATTAAAAATAATAGGGTATCTAATCCTAGTTTATTAAAAAATTTATTAAATAACCAAAAACCAAAAAATTAAAGCAAAAATTAAAATTTCACCTAAAAACTTCCACATTCAATTTTTATAATTTACAATATATTAACGCTAAAAAAAAATTAAATTGCATTCTTTGTGTAACCGCAACTGCTGGCACAAAATTGGTTAATACATAAAATTTTCCCTAAATCTAACTCTCATTAATATTTAAAATAATCTACTGCAAATAATATAAAAATACCAACTATTTAAATCAATAAAAATCTCACATTAAAATTCACATGTAAATAACAAATTTAATTTAATTTTTAAACCAAAATAAAACTTTTTTTGTACTGTTTAAAATATAAACATATTATTTTCTTAGTAAAAAAAAAAGTAAGTTTAATAATAAATTAATTAAGTCCAAAATATACTAAATTTTATAAAATCCTTTCTCAATAATTGCTATATAAATTAATAACTTTTATTTATAAGAGATATTTATACAACTAGTAAAAAAGAGTAGTTTTTTTTTTTTTTTAAAAATTTGTATTTTCAATAACAAATTTTATTATTAATAATATATTAAACATTTATATATATATAAAACATTTATGTATATATACTGATAAATATATTATAGATTTAATAACTTTAATATTTATATATATTAATAAATATGTCTTATATTTATACTTATTTATATATTAATAATATAATAATACATATATGTATATATAATAATTAAATATTTATATATATATAATATAATTATACAATAGACTTAATACTATTAAAATAAATTTCTTATGTCATTTTTATTTGCCCATTAATAATTTAGTAAAAATGATATATCCTTCTAAAATGTGATTATTATTAGAAATAATTAATATTAGATATATTACTTTAAATAGCTTATATATATATATCATATTTCTAGGCATATTATAATATAATTTTTATTTAGAAAAAAAACGCAAAAATGTGAAACCCTCCTTTTTAAGGCTCTAAGGAAATTACTCAAGGTAATAAAATTTTGGTAAAAATGGAAGTTTACACAAAATTACATCATTTTGTATGTTTATAATTTAAAATGAACAAATAAAGTTTT